AATAATACAAATAATAAAGTATAATATAAATAATAAAGAGCCCTGGGTTAATAGAAACTGAGGAGATTGACTCGGAAACCAATTTTGTTGGGAGCTCCGTTGCAGAGTTCAGGCCTAACCATTAATAGAGAAGCTATAGGAACGACGAAACCTGTGACTATATAAGATTCAACTATTAAAATATAAATAAAATAGAAAAGAAAAATGAATCCTAATGATTCATCGGGCGGGATGGCGGAACGAACCAAGAACAAATTGATTTACTCTGAGAGGTCATGGATTGATCCTACGAATGAAGCAGGAAAGAGTCAATATCCGCCCGCGAAACCCTTATTTATTTATTGTATTACAATACAATATTGTCTTGACTCGATAAGAGTAAAATAAAAAAAAATAGGGATTCGTTATAAAAAATAAGCATTATCTTTATCTATAAATATACACATCTAGCCATATATGGAGCTTCCTATGTAATAAATGAAATATCAATAAATCCCATTACTTAGTTTAGTGTACTAATTATTAAATGGATGTGTATCCGTATCGAATCTTTTCATTCGCGAGGAGCTGGATGAGAGGAAACTCTCATGTCCGGTTCTGTAGTAGAGGTGGGATTAAGAAAAAACCATCAACTATAACCCTAAAAGAACTAGATTTCGTAAGCACCATAGAGGAAGAATGAAGGGAATATCTTGTCGGGGCAATCATATTTGTTTCGGCAGATACGCTCTTCAGGCACTTGAACCCGCTTGGATCACAGCTAGACAAATAGAAGCAGGGCGAAGAGCAATGGCACCATATGCGCGTCGTGGTGGAAAAATATGGATACGTATATTTCCAGACAAACCTGTTACAATAAGACCCACGGAAACACGTATGGGTTCGGGGAAAGGATCTCCCGAATATTGGGTATCCGTTGTTAAACCAGGCCGAATACTTTATGAAATGGGTGGAGTATCAGAAACTGTAGCCAGAGCAGCTATTGAGATAGCTGCGTGCAAAATGCCTATACGAACTCAATTTATTATTTCAGGATAGGGATATAGAATTAAAGATAAACAAAAGGGGTATTGAGGATGAAAAAACAACCGCGGGTTTATTTATTTCTAGACAAACACTATTTCTTTTTTTCCTCATTCTTTGCATTGAAATAACAGATTCAAATAAAAATGATATGATTCAACCTCAGACCCTTTTGAATGTAGCAGATAACAGCGGAGCTCGAGAATTGATGTGTATTCGAATCATAGGAGCCGGTAATCATCGATATGCTCATATTGGTGACGTTATTGTTGCTGTAATCAAAGAAGCAGTGCCCAATATGCCTCTAGAAAGATCAGAAGTAATTAGAGCTGTAATTGTACGTACATGTAAAGAACTCAAACGTGACAACGGTATGATAATACGATATGATGACAATGCTGCGGTTGTCATTGATCAAGAAGGAAATCCAAAAGGAACTCGAGTTTTTGGCGCGATTGCTCGGGAATTGAGACAGTTGAATTTTACTAAAATAGTTTCATTAGCTCCTGAAGTATTATAAATACTAGTAGATGAAACTATGATATAGTTATAGTAGGATATCTGAAATGGATTAAATTAGTAGATTGTGTTTCACGCATATACTTTTAATAATTGAAATTGAATAATTCAAAATAAAAAAACATGTTGATTATATCAAAATTAAGAAGCACCAATAATTAGAATTCGTCATGGGCAGAGACGCTATTGCTGATATAATAACTTCTATAAGAAATGCTGACATGAGTAAAAATGGAACGGTTCGAATAGCATCCACTAATATCACCGAAAACATTGTTAAAATACTCCTACGAGAAGGTTTTATTGAAAACGTTCGGAAACATCAGGAAAGTAACAAAGATTTCTTGGTTTCAACCTTGCGCCATAGAAAGACTAGGAAAGGAATATATAGAACTATTTTAAAACGTATCAGTCGACCTGGTCTACGAATCTATTCCAACTATCAAAAAATTCCTAAGATTTTAGGTGGAATGGGAATTGTAATTCTTTCCACTTCTCGAGGCATAATGACAGATCGAGAAGCTAGACTAGAAAAAATTGGAGGAGAAATTTTGTGCTATATATGGTAATCTTCCTCCGGTATCCTAATTTGATCTCTAACTTCCAATTTGTGAAATAGAGAGGAAAAGTAAGTTATATAACTCTTCCTCCATTAGTTGATGATATTTCAAGGGGTTACCTGGATGAAAGAACAAAAATGGATTCATGAAGGTTTAATTACTGAATCACTTCCCAACGTCCCGGGTCCATTTAGATAATGAAGATCTAATTCTAGGTTATATTTCAGGGAGGATCCGACCCAGTTTAATACGGATACTGCCGGGAGATAGAGTCAAAATAAAAATAAGTCGGTATGATTCAACTAGAGGACGTATAATTTATAGACTCCGCAACAAAGATTCGAGCGATTAGATGATTTTTGAAAACATTCCTTTGGTGAGAGATACAACTCGAAGCT